CATTTTTTCTTTATTTTAATGCCCGTTGGTGTTCCAAAAGTGCCTTTTCGGAGTCCTGGAGAGGAAGATGCTGTTTGGGTTGACTTATAGTGCGACTTGTTAGACATATTGGTCATATGGGATTTCCCCGTTACCTCCCCCGATCGAGTATTCTCTGTTTCGCCCAATCCAATAGCTATATACTATATATTAAATTCAATATTGTATTGATTGAACCATCAAAAATTCGGAGCGTGAAGCACAATTAGATCAATTCCTATTGGGGATAAATATTATCAATTATTCTAATTGATGGTTTACTTGGACTGAGAAAATTAAAGTATACAGGCTCCGCTCATAGAATACCAAATTGGGAATGGTAAGAGTAAAGTACTAGAATGGGAGTGTAATTGTAGTAATATAAATATTGATGTAAATGTAGTAGTAAATGTAGTAATATTAAATTTAAATATTTCATATTTATTTAAATTTAAATATAATATAATTATTTAATTTAATTATTTTTAATTATTAATTATTAGATATTAATTATTATTTCTTATATATTAATTATATTTTATTATATATTAATTATATTTTACATTACATTATAATTATATATATATATAATATATATATATATATATATATAATACTATATGATATATGATATGATCTATACTACTATATGATATGATCTATACGATACGATTACACGATATAATTACCACTTGTATCATAGGCTATTTCTTAGCCTTACTATAGAGATAATCTAAAAATAATCTCAAAAGGTATAATCTCAAACTGTCTACCAAGTACTATGATGAATACATGGAATCGTTTGGGTAAAGGTATGAAACGAATTGAAAAAAAAAAAAAATAAGCAGTACTGAAATCATTTGCCCTATATGTGCAAATATAATTCGGGCAAATATTCCCCCGGAGTAGAACAAAAACCTAAAATAATTGAAAGGACCCATTCAGTAACAAGAAAATTACATCGTGATTTGAATTTTGATGAAACAATACATCAATGAGAAGTTAGTTCAATAAGTTACGAAAATCATTTTTTTTTTTTTTTTTTTTTTTTTTTTTAACATGAGTTTTGGCCTCCTTCCCGTTCCCTATATTCTATAATGTATAAAAAGTTAAAAAAAAGAATGGAAGAAAAGCAAAACGCTTCATTAGAAAAACAGTTAGAAAAAAAATAAATAAGACTGGAATCGACACATTGATTTTTTTCTCTTTTGAACCGTATGCATCCAAAGGTGCACGTACGGTTCCACAGGGATACAATTTTGCCCTAATCAACCGACTTCATCGAGAAAGACTACTTTTTTTAGGCCAAGAGGTTGATAGCGAGATCTCGAATCAACTTGCTGGTCTCATGGTATATCTCAGCATAGAAGATGCTACTAGGGATCTTTATTTGTTTATAAACTCTCCAGGCGGATGGGTAATACCAGGAATAGCCATTTATGACACTATGCAATTTGTGGTACCCGATGTACATACAATATGCATGGGATTAGCAGCTTCAATGGGATCTTTCATTTTGGTCGGAGGAGAAATTACCAAACGTCTAGCATTCCCTCACGCTTGGCGCCAATGAGTTTTTTTATAAAAAAAAAGAAGACTATGCCTTCGCTCTATCGAATATGAATCAAAAAAAAAAACAATAAGTAATAATAGCATGGCACTTCGAGTTCGATATGAGCAAACCATTATTGTTTTTTCCTAACATGAGATTTTGTATTGAGATAATAGTATGAAAAAGAAAGGTTATTACCAATTGGATCTTGATCTTATGTGTCAAGAGTTAATTTCAGCGTCACAAACCATTTTTCTTCCACACCAGAAGTCTCTTTCTTATCTTTATGTTATCAGAGAAAGAGTAAAAAAAAAAAAAAAAAAAAAAATGGAAAAATTCATTTTATCCTTCTTGGATCGTATAAAAAAGAAACTTTGGGATTGCTAAACCACAGACAAGATAAATAGATAATAGATAAATTATATTTAATTATATTTATATTATATATATTATAATTATATATATTATAATTATATATATTATATATTAATATTTATTAATATTAAATTATTATAATTATTATATTATTATTTATTATATTTATATATTAAATTATAAATTATATATATATAATAAATATATAATAATATAATAAAGTAAAAAAAAAAAAGCAACAGAACCATCATAGTATTTTTATTTACTACTACGAAAGGAAGGGTGGTAAATGGATCATCTAAACATTTGGATCATATGAGTTATATTTCTTCTTTTCGATAGAAGAAATTCTATTGAAAAAAAAGGAAAGGAAGAAAAAATAAATTCCATTGCAGAGCCGTATGCAATGTAAAAAATATGCCCGTACGGTTGTTTAATTTATTCTTGTTATTTTGATTCCCCCTTACTTTAATCAAATCGTGCGAGATACGCATAGAAGAATCGTTCATGATGTTATATCAATATCATCAGGGTTATGATTCACCAACCTGCTAGTTCTTTTTATGAGGCACAAGCAGGGGAATTTATCCTGGAAGCAGAAGAACTGTTGAAGCTTCGCGAAAATCTCACAAAAGTTTATGTACAAAGAACGTATAACCCTTTATGGGTTATATCCGAAGACATGGAAAGGGATGTTTTTATGTCAGCAACAGAAGCCCAAGCTCATGGCATCGTTGATCTTGTAGCGGTCGAAGATGAGAATACTGGAGATTATATATATATATAAATATATAAATATAGATATAGAATTCCATTTAAAAATTAGAATTCTCCGTGAAAATTATAATTCTCCGTGATTTGATAGTGAATAGAAATCTTTCATAATCATCAACCATCAGGTTAAGATCGATCTAAGCCAACCCACTCTATTCTATCTAGAATGAGATTATATAGACACGACATGCCAACCATTAAACAACTTATTAGAAACGCAAGACAGCCAATAAGAAATGTCACGAAATCCCCCGCTCTTCGAGGATGTCCTCAGCGTCGAGGAACATGTACTAGGGTGTATGTGCGACTCGTTCAGTTCAGATCATGAGTTTGAAGAAATGAAAAAAAATTTTCCAGTATCAATGAATACTACCAATGAATAGGATAGATAGAGTGAAAGACCGCCATTTAATTTACTATCTAAATAATTATATAAAAATTAGGATCTATCATTTACCTATTATATTATGTAATGTAATTTATGGTTTCTATTGGTGCAAATCCAATCACTCCGTTTTAGATGAGAAGCAATTCTCCATTGGTAGCAAATAGTTATCCATTAAGCGGAGGAAATAGTCTTATAAGAAGCAAAAGGGTTATGCTCCTATTCTTATTCTTGAAAAAAAAAAACGGACTAACAGGGTCAGCTACCTAGCCAACTTTCACTTTACAGAATTAAATGCCGTCACTGTATGGATAGCTTTTTTGTGAAAAGGACTATTACTTTCTAAGTATAATTAGAAAAAAAAAATAATTCTAATTGAAATAAGGATGGGGTAGAGCCAAAGAGTGTGAACTATACAAGTTCACAATAAAATTCGATGAAATGAAAGAAGAGGCTCCGGTGTATAGAGAGGACCTCACCGTTTAAAAAGTTGCCATAGAAACGAGGAAACCCACTATTTAGCAGCAGTAGAATTTCTTATTTCCAGGCAAGATACCCGGAAGTAAAAATTGTGGTCGGGAAGGTCATAGTAGCAAAAGCCATTGGAATTTATATTTTATATATCGGAAAAATCCGTTTTGTTATTAATCGACCGGAGGAAAAGGATGACTGAAAGAAGAGAACTGCATTAGTTATTCAAGAAAGTTTCATTTGATTTAATGACCAGAGTTAAACGGGGATATACAGCTCGAAGACGTCGAAAAAAAATTTGTTTATTTGCATCAACCTTTATAGGGGCTCATTCAAGACTTACTCGAACGAGTACTCAACAAAGAATGAGAGCTTTGGGTTCCTCTCATCGAGATAGGAGCAGGAAAAAGAGAGATTTTCGTCGTTTGTGGATCATCCGGATAAATGCAGTAACTCGTGAGGATATGGTATCCTATAGTTATAGTAGATTCATACACAATCTGTACAAGAAACAATTGCTTCTGAATCGTAAAATACTTGTGCAAATAGTCCTATCAAATAAGATTTGTTTTGATATGATTTCAAATAAAATCATTAATCAATCAAATACAAATAAAGGAATAAAAGAATCTTAATAGAATATAAGAATATACTATACAGGAAACAAGAATGATTGAAACAGAATTTCCCGGAGAATGGACTCCGGGAAGATAGAATAAAAAGAAATTAAGATTTGAAATAAACGAGCATCTTTCAAAAAAAAAATTTATTACCCATTTTCCTTTTTTTATAACATTTTATAACACAAGAATCAACTCGGGATTCTAGGTTTTTCGAGCAAAACATTAATATGAGCTTGAGTTCCTATTGGAGTTTTTAGGAGTATGTCTATTTATTTTTTGTTCTAGGACCTGTAGTTCTAGGGATCGACTCCCCTCTCTCCAATTGTTTCTCATTATTACGAAAAGGTAACGAAGATAAAATACGAGCTTGTTTTATAGCAATAGTAATTAATCGTTGTTGTTTCAAGGTCAACCTATTCATCCGTCTAGATAAGATTTTTCCTTGTTCACTAATAAATCGACTAATTAAACTCATGTTTCTATAATCGATTCGATCCCCCGATCCAATTGGGGGTAAACGCCTACGAAAAGATCGCTTGTATTTACGAAAAGGTTGTTTGTATTTATCCATGGTTTGCTTATTCCTTGTTTGTTTATTTCTTATACTTATATCTTATTATACTTATATCTTATACTTATGTTTGTTTATTTCTTATACTTATATCTTTTTATACTTATATCTTATACTTATATCTTATATATAATTATCTTATATATAATTATCTTATATATAATTATCTTATATATAATTATATATATATATATAATATAATTAATAATTATATATATATAATATAATAAGAATATTAATATAATTATAATATATAATATTATAATATTAATAATATAATATTAATATTCTTAATATATAAATAGAATTATTCTTAATATATAAATATAATTTATAAATAGAATTTAATATAATTTATAATTATTATAATATAAATATAAAATATAAATAAAATAATCTAGAAAATACAATTCTACTTTTTTTATTCATTTAAGATCCGACCAAAATAGGATTTGGTTTGTATTATCTATGTGAAGATGTCAAGTTCTTACTCTTTCCGCTCCTTGGAAAAATCACACATGCATTCTGTTCCATCTATTTATTTATTTCCCCATGAATCATATATTTTTTACAATAGCGACAAAATTTTCTCAATTCTAATCGATTGGGTGTATTGTGTCGATTCTTTTGAGTAATATATCTAGAAAAGCCCGGCGATTCTTTATTGACACCCTTTCGAACACAACTGGTACATTCCAAAATAACTATAATTCTGATATCTTTACCCTTGGCCATGGACCTCCTTTTCATTTTGGATCGACTTCACTTTTGAACTCTCCTCATTTTTGTTTTTGATCCGAACCAAAAACAAAAGAAAATAAAGAATATATATTTACTAACTAGAGATGGAATTTAAAAATATTATTATTATTAGAAGTCGAATGACTTCGAAGTACTATAATCTAAAACAATAAAGAAAGAGAGTCATATTCATTAATAGAAGTTCATTAATATTTTAATATTAATATAAGAATATTAATATTAAATATAGTAATAATTAAGTAATACAATCTTTTATAACTAGGAATTATTCCTTTCCTATCCTAAATTCCGAATCCACATTTATATTTCTTTTATCCCAAATTATATCGTAGATTCACTGTATTTTGACTGAGGTTCGATACACTTTTTTTTTTCCTATCCTAAAGAAAAAGGGATCTAAATTGAAGCCATGTTACGTGGAATAAAATCTTCTTCATTTCTTCACATATCAATACAAGACAAGAATTCAATTAGAATTAAAAAAAGGGGAATGACAAGGCATCTGGAAATAAACGATTAATTTCTATCAATAGACCCGCTAAAGACCCAAACCATAGAGTGGTTAGCACAGGTGCCGTGGAGAGATATGTTTTTATATCTCGCATTTTAAATCCTCCTTCTTCTTTTATATTTATTTATTTTACATTTTTTTTTTATTTATTATTAAATATTAAATTAAATATTAAATWRWTAAATTATATNTTAATWWTATTTATATTATATATATTATAATTATATATATTATAATTATATATATTATATATTAATATTTATTAATATTAAATTATTATAATTATTATATTATTATTTATTATATTTATATATTAAATTATAAATTATATATATATAATAAATATATAATAATATAATAAAGTAAAAAAAAAAAAGCAACAGAACCATCATAGTATTTTTATTTACTACTACGAAAGGAAGGGTGCGCATTTTAAATCCTCCTTCTTCTTTTATATTTATTTATTTTACATTTTTTTTTTATTTATTATTAAATATTAAATTAAATATTAAATTATTAAATTATATATTAATATTATTTAAATTATATATATATTAATATTATAATTTATATAATTATATAATTATAAATTAATTAGAAATTAATATAATTAAAAATAATAAAAAAATGAGATTAAACATATGATTATATGAAACTAAAAAAAAAAAAAAAAAAAAAAAAAAAAAAAAAAAAAAAAAAAATGAAAAGAAAATAATAAAAAAATATAGCTAAAAAATATAACTAAAAAAAAAAAAAAAAAAAAAAAAATGACAAGAACATTATACCTAATTCTACCTAATAATTCTACCTAATATATATATTACCTAATATATATATATATTATATAGGTAGGTAAGGTAGAGGAAAAATAGGTGAAAAACGAACGATGTAGAAAACAAGACATGGATTTTGTACAATGACACTGTACAACAATCTTAAAAAGGGATGTAGCGCAGCTTGGTAGCGCGTTTGTTTTGGGTACAAAATGTCGCGGGTTCAAATCCTGCCATCCCTACTATTCTTTCTCCTATGGACAGTTACAAGAGATTCATTGAGTAAGATCGGGTAAAATGGGAATTGGACATAATTTTTGCATACTATATGTACACAAGACCCCCCCAAGGGTCAAAAAATATTTTCTTTACAATCGAATCGAATCTTATGGGATATAATAAAACGCTCTTAGTTCAGTTCGGTAGAACGCGGGTCTCCAAAACCCGATGTCGTAGGTTCAAATCCTACAGAGCGTGATTCCGTTTATGTTATGTCGAAGTATAATGAAATAACTTCACAAAACTAAAACAAAGTTTAATTGCAACTTTAATTTGACCTCCTACAAGGAGGAGGTCAAATTAAAAAAATAAAAGTTACTCAATCAAAGGTCCAACTGATCACCGCGTCTGTATTGTAAATATGCAGTTACAAATAATCCTGTTAAAGTAATAGGAATTAGACCTA